ACTTTTTGAACTCAAATAAATCAAAAAAAGTTCATTAAAAGAACAATGTTTTTTGGGGGGAGTTCTATCCCTTAATTCACAGTAGGACAACCGAGTTTTACAAGAGTTCAAGTCGAAGAGAGTATAAAATACACAATAAAACTAAGACCCTAAGCTAAAATAATGAACCTTCAAATACCTATTTGAACGGATTTTTATTCATCAATTTGAATCTTTCCTAAAAAATATTCCACCCAATTGAATTCTTAAATCTAGACGATTGCTTATTCATAGGCTATTATGAGTTCAAGACAAGCCGCTATGGTGAAATTGGTAGACACGCTGCTCTTAGGAAGCAGTGCGAGAGCATCTCGGTTCGAGTCCGAGTAGCGGCATATCATCTCCTAAAAAAAGTAAATAGATCCTATAATGAATTCAATTGCCGATTTCTATTTTATAATTAAGGGACTCTTTTTTATGATATTTTCAACCTTAGAGCATATATTAACTCATATTTGTTTTTCGATCGTTTCAATTATAATTACAATTCATTTGATAACCTTTTTAGTCGATGTAAAAGTATATGATTCATCCGAAAAGGGCATGATAATGACTTTTTTCTGTATAACAGGATTATTAATTACTCGTTGGATTTATTCGAGACATTTTCCACTAAGTGATTTATATGAATCGTTAATCTTTCTTTCATGGAGCTTTTCCCTTATTCATATAGTTCCGTATTTCAAAAAAAATCCAAATCTTCTAAGCACAATAATTGGACCAAGTGCTATTTTTACCCAGGGCTTTGCTACTTCAGGTCTTTTAACTGAAATACACGAATCCACAATATTAGTACCCGCTCTTCAATCTGAGTGGCTAATAATGCACGTAAGTATGATGATACTAGGCTATGCGTCCCTTTTATGTGGATCATTATTATCAGTATCACTTCTAGTCATTACAATTAGAAAAAAGATAAAGGTTTTTGCTACGAGTAATCATTTAGTAAATTTAAATGAGTCATTTTTCTTTGCTAAAATCGAATACATGAATGAACGAAGTAATTTTTTCCAAAATACTTCTTTTTTTTCTCCAAAAAATTATTACAGGTCACAATTGATTCAACAATTGGATTATTGGAGTTATCGGGTTATTAGTTTAGGATTTCTTTTTTTAACCATAGGAATTCTTTCTGGAGCAGTATGGGCTAACGAAGCATGGGGATCCTATTGGAGTTGGGATCCAAAAGAAACTTGGGCTTTTATTTCTTGGATCGTATTTGCAATTTATTTACATACTCGAACAAATAGAAAATGGAAGGGTACAAATTCCGCAATTGTGTCGTCTATTGGATTTCTTATAATTTGGATATGCTATTTTGGGGTTAATCTATTAGGAATAGGACTACATAGTTATGGTTCATTTACATTAACATCTAATTGAATTCAAAAAGGGGTTCTTACCAATAGAAATAGAAAAGTGTACAGCGCATATCAGATAAAAAAAAACTTTGTGTGAACTGGCGAGAACCCGGTTAATTTTGTAGTGATTCGCCGGGTTCTCGCCAGTTCAAATTCATTTTTTTACTTAACGTAAGAGAAGAAGAAAAGGCCTTCTTTTTGTCATTGTACAACGAACATTTTTTTTTTTATTTTTTTTTATGAAAAAAACTATCTATAAAAAGAATTAGATAGAATAACTTCAACCCTTTCAACTGATAGTGAAAGAACAAAATCAGGATACATACCAATACCTAGTACGGGTAAAAAAATAGAGATCGAAACAAAACACTCTCGTGGTCCAGAATCAAAAAAATAAGAGTTTGGAACATTAAATATCTTGTATCCATAGAACATCTGGCGTAACATAGATAATAAATAAATAGGAGTTAGTATCATTCCAATTGCCATTACAAAAGAAATTAGGAGTTTTGTGATTAAAAGATGTTTTGGACTAGTAATTAGTCCAAAAAAGACTATTAATTCGGCAACAAAACCACTCATGCCTGGTAATGCAAGGGAAGCCATCGCAAAGCTACTGAACATCGTGAATATTTTTGGCATTGGGATAGCTATTCCACCCATTTCATCAAAATAAACAAGACGTATTCTATCATAAGTCGTTCCGGCCAAGAAAAAAAGTGCAGCACCAATAAATCCATGAGAGATTATTTGTAAAAGGGCTCCGTTCAGTCCAATATCGGTGATAGAACAAATTCCTATAAGTATGAAACCCATATGAGATACAGAGGAATAGGCTATTCTTTTTTTTAAATTCCGTTGACCGAGAGATGTTGAAGCTGCATAGGTTATTTGCATTGCACCTACCATCATCAACCAAGGAGAAAATATAGAATGAGCATGAGGGAATAATTCCATATTGATCCGAACTAATCCATATGCTCCCATTTTTAATAAGATTCCGGCTAGAAGCATACAAGTACTATAATGCGCTTCCCCATGGGTATCTGGTAACCATGTATGTATGGGGATGATTGACAATTTGACAGCAAAAGTAATAA